TATTGCAGGTCAATCTATTGGAGAACCGGGTACTCAATTAACATTAAGAACCTTTCATACCGGCGGAGTTTTTACAGGGGGTACTGCGGAACATGTGCGGGCCCCTTCGAATGGAAAAATTAAATTCAATGAGGATTTGGTTCATCCGACACGTACACGTCATGGGCATCCTGCTTTTCTATGTTATATAGACTTGTATGTAACTATTGAGAGTGAAGATATTATACATAATGTGAATATTCCACCTAAAAGTTTTCTTTTAGTTCAAAATGATCAATATGTAGAATCAGAACAAGTGATTGCTGAGATTCGCGCAGGAGCATCCACTTTGAATTTTAAAGAGAAGGTTCGAAAACATATTTATTCTGACTCAGAGGGTGAAATGCACTGGAATACCGATGTGTATCATGCACCTGCATTTACATATGGGAATGTTCATCTCTTACCAAAAACAAGTCATTTATGGATATTATTAGGAGAGCCATACGGATCCGATCTAGCCGCCCTCTCGATCCACAAAGATCAAGATCAAATGAACACCCATTCTCTTTCTGTCAAGAGAAGATATATTTCTAACCTATCAGTAACTCATGATCAAGCGAGACACAAATTCTTTAGTTCGGATTTTTCTGGTAAAAAAGAAGATAGGATTCCTGATTATTCAGAACTTAATAAAATTGGTCATTGTAATCTCACATATCTGGCTATTCTCCACGCAAATTCTGATTTATTGGCAAAGAAACGAAGAAATAGATTCATCATTCCGCTTCAATCGATTCAAGAACACGAGAACGAACTAATGCCCTCTTCGGGTATCTCGATTGAAATACCTGTAAATGGTATTTTCCGTAAAAATAGTATTCTTGCTTATTTCGATGATCCTCGATACAGAAGAAAGAGTTCGGGAATTACTAAATATGGCACTATAGAGGTGCAGTCAATCGCCAAAAAAGAGGATTTGATTGAATATCAAGTAGTCAAGGAATTTAGGCCAAAATACCAAATGAAAGTGGATCGATTCTTTTTCATTCCTGAGGAAGTACATATCTTACCTGGCTCTTCTTCCATAATGGTACGGAACAATAGTATTATTGGGGTAGATACACAACTAACTTTAACTACAAGAAGCCGAGTAGGCGGTTTAGTTCGAGTGGAGAGAAAAAAAAACAGAATTGAACTTAAAATATTTTCTGGAGATATCCATTTTCCTGGAGAGACGGATAAGATATCCCGACATAGTGGCGTTTTGATACCACCAGGAATCGGAAAAAGAAATTCTAAGGAATCCAAAAAATGGAAAAATTGGATCTATGTCCAACGGATCACACCTACCAAGAAAAAGTATTTTGTTTTGGTTCGACCTGTAGTCACATATGAAATAACGGACGGTATAAATTTAGAAACACTTTTCTTACAGGATCTGTTGCAGGAAAGGGATAATGTGCAACTTCGAGTTGTCAATTATATCCTTTATGGAAATGGCAAACCAATTCGGAAATTTTATGACACAAGTATTCAATTAGTTAGGACTTGTTTAGTATTAAATTGGGTCCGCCAAGACAAAAAAAGTTCTTCTATCGAAGAGGCCCGTACTTCCTTTGTTGAAATAAGGATAAATGGTTTGATTCGAGATTTTTTAAAAATAGATTTAGCAAAATCCCCTATTTCGTATGCCGGAAAAAGGAAAGATCCATCGGGTTCAGGATTGATCTCTGAGAATGGACCAGACTGCACCAATATCAATCCATTTTCTTCCCGGTTTTTCTATTCTAAGGCGAGAGTTAAAGAATCCTTTAATCAAAACCAAGGAACTATTCATACATTGTTGAATCGAAATAAGGAATCCCAATCTTTAATAATTTTGTCATCATCCAATTGTTTTCGAATGGGTCCATTCAACGATGTAAAATATTACAATATGATAAAAAAATCAATTCAAAAAGATCTCCTAATTCCAATTAAAAATTCGTTGGGCCCTTTAGGAACGGCCCTTCAAATTCAAATTGCGAATTTTTATTCATGTTCCCATTTAATAACTTATAATCAGATCTTGGTAACTAACTATTTGAAACTTGACAATTTAAAACAGAGTTTTCAAGCACTTAAATATTATTTAATGGATGAAAATGGGAAAATTTCTAATCCCGATCGATGCTGTAACATTATTTTGAATCCATTCAATGTGAATTGGTTTTTTCTCTATCACAATTATTGTGAAGGGACGTCTACAACAATGAGTCTTGGGCAGTTTATTTGTGAAAATGTATGTATAGCCAAAAATGGACCCCACCTTGAACCGGGTCAAGTTCTAATCGTTCAAGTTGACTCTGTAGTAATACGATCCGCTAAGCCTTATTTGGCCACCCCAGGAGCAACTGTTCATGGGCATTACGGGGAAATCCTTTACGAAGGAGATACATTAGTTACATTTATATATGAAAAATCCCGTTCTGGTGATATAACGCAGGGTCTTCCAAAGGTCGAACAGGTGTTAGAAGTGCGTTCGATTGATTCAATATCGACGACTCTCGAAAAGAGGGTTGAGGGCTGGAACGAATGTATAACAAGAAATCTTGGAATTCCTTGGGGGTTCTTGATTGGTGCTCAGCTAACTATAGTGCAAAGTCGTATTTCTTTGGTTAATAAGATCCAAAGGGTTTATCGATCCCAGGGGGTGCAGATCCATAATAGGCATATAGAAATTATTGTACGTCAAATAACATCAAAAGTGTTGGTTTCAGAAAATGGGATGTCTAATGTTTTTTTACCCGGCGAATTTATTGGGTTGTTGCGAGCGGAACGAATGGGTCGCGCTTTGGAAGAAGCGATCTGTTACCAAGCCGTGTTATTGGGAATAACAAAAGCATCTCTGAATACTCAAAGTTTCATATCCGAGGCGAGTTTTCAAGAAACTGCTCGGGTTTTAGCAAAAGCAGCTCTCCGGGGCCGTATCGATTGGTTGAAAGGTCTGAAAGAGAACGTTGTTCTGGGGGGGATGATACCTGTTGGTACTGGATTCAAAGGATTGTTGCCCCCTTCGAGGCAGCATAAGAATATTCCCTTGGAAACCAAAAATAAGAATCTATTCGAGGGGGAAATCAGAGATATTTTTTTCCACCACAGAAAATTTTTTGATTCTTGCCTTTCAAAGAATTTCCATGATACGCCAGAACAATCATTTATAGGATTAAATGATTCCTAAGAGCAGATTCGTTTTTTTTTTAACAATCTTTATTTTGTTCGGTCGTTTGATTTAGTAATAAGGATAATAACGAATAGAAAAGAATAATGGCTTGGATTGTGTATCTACGGCTAATTTGCGGTAGAAGAGAACGTTCCATCGGAACAATTATTTATTTCAGGATACCCTCTTCTCTTTTTTTTTTTTTAAGGGGGGATATGTGGAGAAATGACAAAAAGATATTGGAACATCAATTTGGAAGAGATGATGAAGGCCGGAGTTCATTTTGGACATGGTACTAAGAAATGGAATCCTAAAATGGCCCCTTATATCTCTGCAAGGCGTAAAGGTATTCATATTATAAATCTTACTAGAACTGCTCGTTTTTTATTAGAAGCCTGTGATTTGGTTTTTGATGCAGCAAGTAGGGGAAAACAATTCTTAATCGTTGGCACTAAAAATAAAGCAGCTAACTTAGTAGCATGGGCTTCAATAAGGGCCCGGTGTCATTATGTTAATAAAAAATGGCTCGGCGGTATGTTAACGAATTGGTCCACTACAGAAACGAGACTTCATAAATTTAGAGACTTGAGAACAGAACAAAAAACGGGGAGATTCAATCGTCTTCCGAAAAGAGATGCGGCTATGTTGAAAAGACAATTATCGCACTTACAAACATATTTGGGCGGAATTAAGTATATGACAGGGTTACCTGATATTGTAATCATCGTTGATCAGCACGAAGAATATACGGCCCTTCGGGAATGTATCACTTTGGGAATTCCAACAATTTGTTTAATCGATACAAATTGTGACCCCGATCTTGCAGATATTTCGATTCCAGCTAACGATGATGCTATATCTTCAATCCGATTAATTCTTAACAAATTAGTATTCGCAATTTGTGAGGGCCGTTCTAGCTATATAAGAAATCCGTTATTAATAATAAGATAAATAACTTAACTTCCTTTTGAAATTTCATAGATTTTTGGAATAGGTTACTATTTTCTGAATCTCAAAAAGAGCTAAAAATAATTGGGGGTATTATGTGATTGGTTGGTATTCGAAACGAAAATAGGTATTCTAAATCTAAATATAGGATTGCAGTAGTCAAGTCGAGAAAGAGATGGTTTAATCAAAATAATTTTTTTAGTTATATTTTTTTCAGAGGGCAATATGAATGTTTTATCCTGTTCCATCAACACACTAAAAGGGTTATACGATATATCCGGTGTGGAAGTAGGCCAACATTTTTATTGGAAAATAGGAGGTTTCCAAGTCCACGGCCAAGTACTTATTACTTCTTGGGTTGTAATTGCTATCTTATTAGGCTCAGCCACTATAGCTGTTCGAAATCCGCAAACCATCCCAACCGGAGGTCAGAATTTCTTCGAATATGTACTTGAATTCATTCGAGATGTGAGTAAAACTCAAATTGGAGAAGAATATGGGCCTTGGGTTCCTTTTATTGGAACTATGTTTCTATTTATTTTTGTTTCGAATTGGTCAGGAGCGCTTTTACCTTGGAAAATCATACAATTGCCTCATGGGGAGTTAGCCGCACCCACGAATGATATAAATACTACCGTTGCTTTGGCTTTACTCACGTCAGTGGCATATTTTTATGCGGGTCTTAGCAAAAGAGGATTGGGTTATTTCGGAAAATATATTCAACCAACTCCAATCCTTTTACCCATTAACATCTTAGAAGATTTCACAAAGCCCTTATCACTTAGTTTTCGACTTTTCGGAAATATATTAGCTGATGAATTAGTAGTTGTTGTTCTTGTTTCCTTAGTACCTTCAGTGATTCCTATACCTGTCATGTTCCTTGGATTATTTACAAGTGGTATTCAAGCCCTTATTTTTGCAACTTTAGCCGCGGCCTATATAGGTGAATCCATGGAGGGCCATCATTGACTAGCATTGACTAGTTTTCGAAAGGTTCTTTTTTTAGCTTAGTCCAAGGAAACGTATGCTCGATCCCCCAAAATAGAATTAGTAAACATAAATATACAACTCACTATATACAATCTAGAGTAATAGAAAAAAAGATTATGGTTAGAGAGTTGTAAAATCAAAAAGGAAAGAGATCGAAAAGATCTTTTTCCTAAAATTTATGGTTTATGGTGGGTATACTTATATCATACTTATATCATACTTGTCCTGAATAAATATTCGTTTTATATTGGTCAACCAACCCGCATATTTCATATTCAGATAATTTGAATAAGAATTCTTGCGGTTTACGGCATGGTAATGGTATTTAAATAAAAAATAAGGGGGATTTTATATAGTTATAGAAGAATTCCCCTTTCAGTTCACTTTCTTCGTCGATTGACCAAAATGAAATTTTCATAAAGTTTCATAAATAATAAATTACATGAACTCAGATCAATCAAATAATGCTATTTTTATCCAAAAATTCGGTTAAATCAATTTGTCGATTTAGATTGTATCCGTGCGGGATAATGATAAATTAAAGAAGTAAGGTAGAGAAGAACTTACAAAAAGGGGTATTCAGAAAAAATAGGTTGGTTCGGATCGGAGAGGGCAGTTGAACTAGGTATATGTAATTGAATCACTATACTATAAAGTCAACTTTATTTTGATGCACTATATCTTGAATCCGATTTATTTTGATGCACTATATCTTGAATCCGAGTGAATCTAACTCTAAGTAAGATGAATGAAGAGTTGGTTTACGTTATGGAAGAAAGACATGTAATGTATATGTGATATTAAATATTGACTAGTTAGATATGAACTAAAGATATATTTAAATTGCCCTACTGTAAATTTAGATGGGGATTGCAATAGGAGTCCTTGCGTCTCATCTGTGACTGTGAGTTGAATGAATAAACAGATGAAATGAAATCAATAAAAATATCGAAGAATTCAAAGAATGGTTCGGAACAAAGAAATGGATGAACGAAAGTAAAGTTGTAGGTATTTACAAAGAAATCCTCTGTCGATAGGAATTAAAAAAGAGATCTTGAAGTAACTATTTTATTTTACTTCAACTTTCAACTGGACGAATCGTAACGATAGAATAATTCAGTTCTAATTCATCGGCTGATTGTATCATTAACCATTTATTTTTTTGGTATGAGGAACTTATCATGAATCCACTGATTTCTGCCGCTTCCGTTATTGCCGCTGGATTGGCTGTAGGACTTGCTTCTATTGGACCTGGAGTTGGTCAAGGTACTGCTGCGGGCCAAGCTGTAGAAGGTATTGCGAGACAGCCCGAGGCGGAGGGAAAAATACGAGGTACTTTATTGCTTAGTCTAGCTTTTATGGAAGCTTTAACAATTTATGGCTTGGTTGTAGCATTAGCACTTTTATTTGCGAATCCTTTTGTTTAATCTTATAAATATGAAAAATAAAATTTTTTCATATTTTATTGCCTTGGACTTGTCATTGGCTTTTTCTAATTATATGAAGATTTCATTCCTAAAATTTCTTATTCGTTGAGAGATAAGGAATTAGCATACCGACTCGCTTTCACCCTTCCCCTTCGTAACGCAGTCCAAAGACGCCCTTTTAGGTTTAGGAAGGATTCCAACAAAAGGGTAATTGAAGGGTAATTGACCATTTTTAAATCGAATCTTTTTTGACTCGATTTAAAAATAGGAAAATTTCGAAAAAAAAAAAAGAACTCAGTTCTTTTTGTATAACTTTTGTATAACCTCGCCTCGTCCTTTTTTTTTAGTCTATCTATAAGAGGAGATCATATGAAAAATGTAACCGATTCTTTCGTTTCTTTGAGCCACTGGCCGTCCGCCGGGAGTTTCGGGTTTAATACCGATATTTTAGCAACAAATCTAATAAATCTAAGTGTAGTGCTTGGGGTATTGGTTTTTTTTGGAAAGGGAGTGTGTGCGAGTTGTTTATTTCAAGAATAGGCTGGATCCAACCAGCTGTACTTTTTCCGTTATAACTAGGAAAGAAAGGTACATGATCTCACGAATGACTTCTGAATTAACTAATAAATCATATGTAAGAACCATAGCATTTCGCGATTCGTTGGTAAATATACTTTGATTCTCTATCAACCAATAATAATGTGGGACCATTAAATATGGTTAAAGCTAAATCGTTTGAAGTTCCGACACAGCATGGTACTCTTTCTACCACTATAGTAATATAGAGATGTTTTCAAAATGAATAGTTTATCTATATAGAACACTCATATGGATAAAATTTTTTGAAACCACCCTATTAGAATCTAAAATTAGAAAAGGGGGGATGAAATCCCTTTTTTATCCAATCCAATGCTGAATCGACGACCTATGTATTGTGTATAAAGAAAGAAA